CCAATTTGATAGATTCGCCTTCTGAAACAAGAAGTTCTGGCCCCGGAGGGATAATATCAACCACTTGACGTCCATCCGATGCATCCGCTATGGTTATTTCGTATCCCCCCTTTTCTTTTCGTAGGATTTTGCTTACTATACCTGATGCTGTAGCATTATAAACTGTATTGTTACTTTTGCTCCCGTCAGGATAAATCTGGCCCCTTCCCCTGTTTCCACCTACGTATATAGGATATTTTAAGAAGTGAATGTCTTTCTTAGTAGCGGGGTCCGGGGAAAGAATAGGAAAGGTGATTTCACTATATTTCTGACCAGGAACAGGGCCTATGACAAGAATATTTTTTTGATTGGGGCGATAGCTCTGAAAAGACAGATTACCCATCTTTTCTTTTATCTCGGGCGAAATACGATCAGTAGGGGCTAATTCAAAACCCTCTGGTAAAATAAGAACAGCCCCCACATTCAAACCCCCTTTTTTACCATTAGCAAGAACTTGTTTCAGTTGCGTATCATAAGGAATTCGAACAACTGCTTCAAATACAGTATCGGGAAGTACCGCTTGCGGAACCTCAATATCCACTGGTTTATTAGCTAAATGGCAATTGGCGCATACAATACGCCCAGTCGCTTCTCGTGGATTTTCATAACCCTGCTGTGCAAAAATGGGATATGCATTTGAAATGGATGTACGAGTTATTATATATATCATGAGCGATACGGAAATAGATCGAGTAATCTGTTCCTTTATCCAAGAAAAAGTCTTTCTAGTTTGCATGGTCCAATCATTGATCCCGAAAATTTCTACAATAAATTGGGGTAGGTCACTAATGGAGTTTCCTATCCACGATTCTGTTATTTACTGGAATAATTTGACTCGATTAATATATAGGAATATAGGATGAATCTCCGGGATGGGTATAAATATAAAGTTCAATGTTTTGCTTATGTTTAACTGCAAAGTAAGAAACATTATAATTGGATTAGGTAGATCATTTTTCAGTCATTCATTGAATGATAAATCACTACAAGTGACGGAGATACGCGATTTAAATAACGGAAAATCCAATATTTTAAAATTGTATCTAGAATCACTGGAAAAGTGGAAACAAGGCCAGATATTATTTGATCATTATGAACAAATCCAAAATCCTTGTAGACAAAGCCAATCATCAATTCCCAACCATGGGGCGAATGAAATCCGATACATAAATCAGTTAATAAAAGAAGAGAAAAAGCTTTTATTGTGTCACTTAAGTTATATAGGAATTCCTGAGCCCAAGAGTTAAGAATAACAAGTTCTTTATTACCCAAAATAGAATAACCGCTTAGAATAATGAAACAGATTATATTTGTCGAGAAGTGCAAAATCGTATGAATACGACCCTCGTTGTGTATCTTGATTAATTGGATTGTTTCTTTGTGAATTCCTATACGAAGGTTTTGTAGATGTGTCTCCGAGTATTCCTTGATCATTTCCTCTAAGAAGAGGAGTTCCTCTAATTCTATGAATTTTTTTAGAATACTCTTTTCTTCAATATCATTCAAAAAAGTTTCGAATTGCCTAGTATTCCACCAATTAGTAACCCACGATTCCAGACTTTTTTGAAATAAGAGAGAAATCCACCAGGGCAAAAATACTATAGATGCAAGATATAAAAGAGGAGTGAATGCTTTCTTTTTTGCCATTTTTTCATCTGTGAATTGTTAATGAACCCATCTCATTCGTCAACTCTATGTAATCTAATATTTCTCTCACGCATCAATTCTATTACAAGTTATCGAACCTATGAATCTATTCACTTTTTTGATTTGTGATTTTGTGGTTAGACCTTGAATCTAGAAAAAAATACAGAAATAGACGAAAAATTCGAATGAATAAATAATCAAAAAATCTTGTTTCCCTATAGTCAAATTCGAAGTACATATCTCCTTTCGATGAATGCCCCGAAATTTAAATAATGAATATGAATATTATTCAGATTTTGAGACAAAAGAACTCCTTTTCTATCATTATATAAAAATCTCTAATATTTCGAAAAAATTTAACTGACTATGAGTAGTCAGGGATAGAATAATTGAGGGAATTTTCTGAAGAATATTGTGAAAAATGAGTGGCAGAAAACGACAGAAAAACGAGTGGCCAAAAACGACAGAAATTGGCTAGTTATCATTATAAGAGATCCAATTTTTTGGTCATTAAGGAGCACAAAAAGAAGCGTCGAAAAAATGACAAGATATGATCTATCTGAATCTAAAATCTCAATTCCAACAAGTAAAAAGGGGGATTTCCTTATTTCGAAATGGTTGATTATGAGATATTTCGATTTGTTTATTATTTTTTTATTGAATTGAGTTGTATATATTTCGATACATATAAAAGATCCCCAAAAGAGTTTTTTTATAGTTATACTTGTTCCATATATGTCTGCTTTGACTCGAATGAATGTTCTGAAGAAACCTCAATTAAGTTATGTTCTAGAAAAAGAGGATTCTTGCGTTTTTGCCCGCCTGCTGAGAAAGCATTCATTTATCGGCTCATTTCTTAAAATACTTCAATTGGTACACGCAAGAAATAGGCCAATTCAGCAGCTTTTTGTTCCATTTCCCGTGGAGTAAAATTCTCATCAGTACGAGTCAATGGAATGGCTCCCTGGCCTCGTATATCCATATAAAGGACACGCCGAGCATAAATACCCTCTTTAACTTCTATTCTGACGGATTGAATATCTTTTATAAGAAATCGGAGGAAGACCCGACGATTTTTTCCAGGAAATCCCCAACGAAAGATACACACTATTCCGTCTTTTACATCAAATCGATCATAACCACTACCTACATTCCACGAAATTGTGCACCACAAATAGGAGCTAATAAAAAGACCCGCGATCCCATAGAAAGACATCACAATTCCTTGTGGAAAAAAAACTATTTGCTGAGACGGAAATAAAGATATCAAATTTCTACCAAGATAACTCGAGGTTCCAACCAACAAGAATCCTAATGAACCTAAAAAAAGGATAATAGCCCAGCAGAAATTACTTGTTTTTCGAGCCCCCTTTATAGGTTCTATCCATATATGTTCTGATCGACAACTCATACTTGATCCCGTTGCTTTTTTTGGAATTGAGAGAATACCCCAAATGAATTTGACTTTAGTCTGTTTGTTTCCGAAGTAACTCGCATCAACTAGCACTAGTTTGATGTGAACCTTTAGGAGTAATTCATTAAATTGGTTAGATCTAAACTAATAACATACCCTTCGTATGATCTCACTAAAGATAGCCACATACATATAGATAGACCAACGTTACAGTTCATCCATCCGCCGATTCGGGTCTATTTGAAAATAGCTAGAACATAGCATTTTCTGGAGACATAATCATTTTTCGGCGGAAGCCGCTTATACCATATTTTGCTAAATGGATATCTGTGTTATGATACAAACGTCAATTTGAAAAAAAAAAAAAAAAAAAAATATATATATATATATATAAATGAGATTTTGTGCCATCGGCTCTAAACAATCTTGTTTTTTTGAACATGAAGAAATAAAGAAGCCATTGCGATTGCCGGAAATACTAGGCCTACTAAAGGGACCAAAACAGAGGGAAAGTTAAGAGTTGTCATAGAATGGGTACCTCGATTTACTATTTGTACCTGTTATTATTTTTTAGGTTTTATATTTATTATTGATAATAGAAAGATATCTTATTATATATCTTATTATATATAAGGATATCTTACTTATTATAATTTGATAATTCTAAATTGGAATGATTATTACTTAATATCTATAGATATAAGTATCTATCTAAGTGAGTATATAATGTAGTTTTTTATCTTTCTACATGAAGGATTTGAAAGGATATGGATGAGATATTATTTTCTTCATTTTTTGCTCTTGTCTTCGAATTTCATTTATTAAGCAAAAAGTTTCTTAAAAATGAATTCTATTCTACTTATTTAGATTCTATTTATATTTATATTGAAGAGTTTGTTAGAATCCCATCCAGCAGGGATTCTTATTCAAAATAGGATTATCGTAAGATATAGAAAGATAAAAAATTCTATATTTTCTAGATTTTCATTATATATGACGAGAAGAAGATCTTTTTTTTATTTGCCTAGTTTTATTTTACGAAAATAAGAATTTCATCTTTTATCTTGTTAATAGAGGTTTCTTGATCAATAATCAGGAATATAGAAAAGGGGGCGGGTTTTCGATTTTCTGTGACTTTAATTAGATCTTATGTCAACAAAGAAAACCCCATTCGTCTAATTTTGACTTGGATTCCGATAAACTAATTACTTGTTTGCTCAAAATAATTGAACTTAATGTTTTAATTTTGATTCAAAGGAAAGAAAGTGTGGAGTTGAAATAACTCACTCAGAACGCTTTTTAAAAGATTACGTGGTACGATTAGATCGAATAAGCCCTTCTGGAATAAATACTCAGCCGCTTGTGAACCGTCGGGTACTGTTTTATTCAATGTTTGTTCAATTACTCTTTTACCCGCAAAGGCAATGTAGGCATTGGGTTCAGCAATAATAATATCCCCCAACATACCAAAACTAGCTGTCACCCCACCGGTAGTAGGAGATGTAAGGATTGGTACATAGAATAACTTTTTATTTGATTGATAATCATATAAAGCAGAAGAGATTTTAGCCATTTGCATCAAGCTCAAACTTCCTTCTTGCATGCGTGCCCCTCCGGAAGCACACACTATAATAAGAGGTAGAAAGTCTTTAGTAGCGTATTCAATCAAACGGGTAATTTTCTCCCCGACTACGGATCCCATACTACCCCCCATAAACTGAAAATCCATAACCGCAATTGCTACGTTAATACCGTCTAGTTGCCCTATGCCTGTTTGAACAGCCTCGGTTAATCCTGTCTTTCTTTGATAAGAATCGATACGATTTTTATAAGGCTCCTCCTCCGAATGAAATTCAATGGGATCCAGAGAGACCATGTCTTCATCCATAGGCTCCCAAGT